TTCATTTCTGATGAAACTTTTTTCATTAGGGATAGTCATCGGAATACTTATTCCATATATTTTGATATTGAAAATCAAATTTTTGAGATTGACAATGATCATTCTTTTTTGAGTGAATTAGAAAGTTTGTTTTCTAGTCATAGTAATTCTAGTAGTAACTCTAGTTGGATTAATTACATTAATAGTCGCATTGACTCTTATCTTCGTTCTCAAATATGTATTGATAGTTTCATTAGCGGTGAGAGTTACAATTCCAATGAGAGTTGCATTACGAATGACAATTCCAATGACAATCAGAGTTCCATTTCAAATTCCGTTTGTGATGAAAGGGAAAGTCATAGTCAAGATGATAATTTCAATACAAAAACAAATGCGAGTGATAATGATTTAACTATCGAAGAAGAATCTAATGATTTAAATGGAACTCAAAAATACAAGCATTTATGGGTTCAATGCGAAGATTGCTATGGATTAAATTATAAGAAATTTTTGAAGTCAAAAATGAATATTTGTGAATACTGTGGCTATCATTTGAAAATGAACAGTTTAGACAGAATCGAACTTTCGATTGATCCGGGCACTTGGAATCCTATGGATGAAGACATGATCTCTCTGGATTCCATTGAATTTGATTCTGAAGAGGTTGAATTTGATTCTGAAGAGGAATCTGATCAAGATCAAGAGGAATCTTCTAAAGATCCTGAGGAATCTGATCAAGATCAAGAGGAATCTTATAAAGATCGTATTGATTCTTATCAAAGAAAGACAGGATTAACTGAGGCTGTTCAAACAGGTACAGGTCAACTAAATGGTATTCCTATAGCAATCGGCGTTATGGATTTTCAGTTTATGGGAGGTAGTATGGGATCCGTAGTAGGTGAGAAAATCACACGTTTGATCGAGTATGCTACAAATCAATCTTTACCTCTTATTCTAGTGTGTGCTTCCGGAGGAGCACGCATGCAAGAAGGAAGTTTGAGCTTGATGCAAATGGCTAAAATATCTTCCGCTTTATATGATTATCAATCAAATAAAAAGTTATTCTATGTATCCATTCTTACATCTCCTACTACTGGTGGAGTAACCGCTAGTTTTGGTATGTTAGGGGATATCATTATTGCCGAACCCGATGCCTATATTGCATTTGCGGGTAAAAGAGTAATTGAACAAACGTTGAATACAACAGTACCCGAGGGTTCACAGGAGGCTGAATATTTATTTGATAAGGGCTTATTCGATCTAATTGTACCACGCAAACTTTTAAAAGGTGTTCTGAGTGAGTTATTTCAGCTCCACGATTTTTTTCTTTTGACTCCAACTCCAAATCAGGTAGAGCCTTAAGTTATAAGTTATATTTTTGATTTGTATTGAAAAGGTAGTTGTAGTTAGTTTATCAGAATCAAAGTCGGACTAATGGGGTTTTCTTTCCTTTGTAGCATCAAATTGAATTGTAGAAAGAATTATGGGAATTCTTATTCTTAGCGATATTACTGATTACTAACGAGCAATCTTTTAGTTTAGTAAGAAGATAAAAAGGGAATTCTCCCCTCTGTAAAATGAAATTAGAATTAGGCGAGACAAATAAAAGGAATTCAATCTTCCTCTCTTGCGGATCTAGATAGAATTCAAATATAGAAAAAAATAGATATAGAGTTTTTGATCTTTCGATATCTCGCGAGAATTCTTTTTTTACTAAAAAAGAAATCCTCCTTCCCTTCTTGGATCGGGGTCGAATTCTAACGAATCGAATTTTTCAAAAATTTTGACTAACACTTTTTTTTATTTATTATTCGTAGATTTGAATAATAAATAAAAAAAAATTCAGAATAATAAATCAAGTGGATTATTATACAAATATATTTCGATCGTCAAGTTCATTTATTTAGTTCTACAGTCCTTGTACTTATTTTATTAGATATATATCTACTCGCTAATTACATATTAATTAATTAATTAGTTTATTACTTAGTAATTAGTTTTATAGTAGTATAATATACGAATTCTAATATAATTGTTAATTATTATTGAGATATCTTTATAAGTAACAATAACAGGTACAAATATTAAATTGAGATACCAATTCTATGACAACTCTCAACAGCTTACCCTCTATTTTTGTGCCTTTAGTGGGCCTGGTATTTCCGGCAATTGCAATGGCTTCTTTATCTTTATATGTTCAAAAAACTAAGATTTTTTAGATGCGATGGGACCAAGACAAAATCTGATCTATTTTTTCAAGACTTAGATATCATGGATATCTATTTAGTAGAATATTGTATAACAAGTAGTTTTTCCGAATAGAAATCAAAAAGCTATTTCTTATGCATGCGTATGCGTAAACACGATGTATAGGTAAATGAATTGTAGCTGTGGACTGGGATCGCAGCAGATGGATGATGTAAAGTCCATGTATCATAGGTATTTAGATCTTTATGGGGGATCCTATAAAGTAAAGGGGATGCTTTTAGATCTAAGCAATTCGATGGATTATTCCTAAAGGTTCACAAATAGTGCTAGCTGATTAGAGTGACTTCGGAAACAAAATAAAAAAGAAAAATGAAGTATATGCTTATTCTCTCAATTCCAATAAAATGCAACTGGATCTGGTATGTATGAGTTGGCCATCAGAATCTATATGGATAGAATTTATAGCGGGGTCTAGAAAAACAAGCAATTTCTGCTGGGCTTTTATCCTTTTTTTTGGTTCATTAGGGTTTTTATTGGTTGGAACTTCTAGTTATCTTGGTAGAAATTTGATATCTTTATTTCCGTCTCAGCAAATCGTTTTTTTTCCGCAAGGAATCGTGATGTCTTTCTATGGGATTGCGGGTCTCTTTATTAGTTCCTATTTATGGTGCACAATTGCGTGGAATGTAGGTAGTGGTTATGATCGATTCGATAAAAAAGAAGGAATAGTGTGTATTTTTCGTTGGGGATTCCCTGGGAAAAACCGTCGCATCTTTCTACGATTCCTTATCAAGGATATTCAATCTATCAGAATAGAAGTGAAAGAAGGTATTTCTGTTCGTCGTGTCCTTTATATGGAAATCAGAGGTCAGGGTGCCGTTCCTTTGACTCGTACTGATGAAAATTTGACTCCGCGAGAAATTGAGCAAAAAGCTGCGGAATTGGCCTATTTCTTGCGCGTACCGATTCAATTGAGAAATGAAGAATAAATTCAATCAAATGTGGCAAGAGGAAAAAACTCAAGTCAAGAACCCTATTTTCTTTTTTATAGAGCATAACCTAACTGAACTTTTTCAGAATCCCCATTCATTCTTCGAGCTAAAGCAGGCGTATACGTAAGAGGCATAACCTAAAACAAAACAGTTTTTTTTTTACTTGCTATTTTTATCAGGATTCTTTCGTCTCGAAATCCGCATAGAATAATATTTATTACTTGAACTTGAAGCGGTTCTTTTGAGCATTTATCGAAAGAGAGGACAATTGCTTCGAATCGGATCAATTTTAATCTCTGGAAATAATATTCTATATATTTTCACTCGAATTTGAAGTGGATTCTTATCCTATTTTTGACTTCTGTATTTTAGATTCAAGGTCTAAGCACTTAATAAAAAGCAGAGAATCAATTTCTGGGATTACTATATATCTTATAATGGGACTCCTGCTTGATAGAAAGATTAGATTGCCTAGAGTCAATGAAAGAGGTGGTTCATTAATAATTCACAGATGAAAAAATGTTAAAAAAAAAAAAGAAAGCATTCATTCCCCTTCTATATCTTTCATCTATAATATTTTTGCCCTGGTGGATTTCGCTCTCATTCAATAAAAGTATTAAATCCTGGGTTACAAATTGGTGGAATACTGGGCAATGCGAAACTTTCTTGAATGATATTCAAGAAAAGAGTATTCTAGTACAATTCATAGAATTAGAGGAACTCTTCCTCTTGGACGAAATGATAAAAGAATACCCGGAAACACATCTACCAAAACTTCATTTAGGAATACACAAAGAAACGATCCAATTGATCACGATGCACAATGAAGATTGTATCCATATGATTTTGCACTTCTCGACAAATATAATATATTTCTTTATTCTAAGTAGTTATTCCATTTTAGGTAATGAGGAACTTGTTATTATTAACTCTTGGGTTCAAGAATTCCTATCTAATTTAAGTGACACAATAAAAGCTTTTTCTATTCTTTTAGTAACTGATTTCTGTATTGGATTCCATTCAACCCACGGTTGGGAACTAATGATTGGTTATATCTACAAGGATTTTGGGTTTGCTTATAATGATCAAATTATATCTGGTCTTGTTTCCACCTTTCCCGTCATTCTAGATACAATTTTAAAATATTGGATCTTTCGTTATTTAAATCGCGTATCTCCGTCACTTGTAGTTATTTATCATTCAATAAATGATTGAGAAATGATTCACTGATCCAAATCCAATTCAAAAATAAAGTTTGTTTGTTACTTTGTTTTGTATACCAGCATGCAAAGTCGAACTTACATTATTCTTTCTACCCGTCGAGGGGGGAATTGCTGCTATCTTTCGGTAAAATTTTTTGAGTATTTTTAGTATACAGTAAATAACAAAATGGTGGATAGGGGACTAGACTAGCGACCTACCAAATTTTATTGTAGAAATTTTCGGGATCAACGATTGGACCATGCAAACTAAAAATACCTTTTCTTGGATAAAGGAAGAGATTACTCGATCTATTTCCCTATCGGTCATGATATATATAATAACCGGTGCATCCATTTCAAACGCATATCCCATTTTTGCACAGCAGGGTTATGAAAATCCACGAGAAGCAACTGGGCGTATTGTATGTGCTAATTGCCATTTAGCTAATAAGCCCGTGGATATTGAAGTTCCACAAGCGGTACTTCCGGATACTGTATTTGAAGCAGTTGTTAGAATTCCTTATGATATGCAACTGGAACAGGTTCTTGCTAATGGTAAGAAAGGCGCTTTGAATGTAGGGGCTGTTCTTATTTTACCGGAGGGCTTTGAATTAGCACC